AATGAGTACCATGACTAGGAATTTGCTTTGGATCATAGTAATCCTCCCCTTTTTTAAGTTTTATGAGTAGCGCCACTACTCCAAAAATTAATGATATTTGGAATATATATATAACCAAAAAATGACAGTATTGTCAAGCGTACGATCTAACCAGAATCTTTTTTCCATGTATTCGAATTCTTTCTATTCTATCTATTATATTCTATTTATTTCGAATATTTTTTCTATTTCTTTCTATACATACGGAAATTCGCAGATAGATTATCGATCTGACGCAGTGGAATGAATAGCCACTGTCTATTTTTCCTCCTTTCTTATAAGTGGAATCGTTTTCTATACGATATATATTAACTCGATTATCTCAGTCATTTTTTTGATGACTTTTTTTTGTTCGATTCGCTGCCATTCCAGTCGAATAAGTGAAATAGAGAATAAGTGAAATAGATAAAGGTTGATCTATTTCACTTATTTTCATTTTCATCTTCGTCATCAGATTCAAAAAAGTTCTTTCTTACCCAAATGATTATGATCAATATGAATTCCAACAACTTCATGAAGAAAATCATGAAGAAAATGTGCCCAACTAACCAACCAGCCAAACTACTTCTTACAAATAAGATCCTCTTTTCGTTGTCGTTGTTATAGCGAGAGAGACAAAAGTTGACTAATCCGGGGATCATTGAATCAGGTTCAAGGTACGGGTTGCATAATTGCACAAAGAAATTAATAATAAATTCCAATTGAAGGCGGAGCACGTACTTTCTTTTAGTGATAAGATCGTGAGGATCCAAAAAGCGCCTGTTGCGCAAAGTTTTTCGACTAGTCCAGAAGAGTTGAACGAAGAATGAGCCTAGAAATAGCATAATGATGCTATGAGGTTGAACCAATCCTTCATGGAGCGGCCTATTGTAGATCGATGTGAACATCACGAACTGTCCCGTAACAAAACCAGTCATTGCTGCTACCCGTCTCTGGTTGTCTTTTATGAAGAACTGTTTGTCTTTTATGAAGAAACTGGCTACAACGAAGAAATAGCCGAGACCTACGGTGGCTGTGGTCATAAATCCACAAAAGAGTCCACCTCCAATCACTGAATTGAGTATTTTGTTCACTAGCAAGAGTAAAAATTCTTTCATTTTCATAGGAATCCTCCTTATTGAATCAAGTTTTATGAGTAGCGCCACTACTCCAAAAATTAATAATATTTGGAATATATATATAACCAAAAAATGGCAGTATTGTCAAGCGGACGATCTAGCCAGAATCTTTTTTCCATGTATTTGAATTCTTTCTATTCTATCTATTATATTCTATTTATTTCGAATATTTTTTCTATTTCTTTCTATACGGAAATTCGCAGATAGATTATCGATCTGACGCAGTCGAATGAATAGCCACTGTCTATTTTTCCTCCTTTCTTATAAGTGGAATCGTTTTCTATACGATATATATTAACTCGATTATCTCAGTCATTTTTTTGATGACTTTTTTTTGTTCGATTCGCTGCCATTCCAGTCGAATAAGTGAAATAGAGAATAAGTGAAATAGATAAAGGTTGATCTATTTCACTTATTTTCATTTTCATCTTCGTCATCAGATTCAAAAAAGTTCTTTCTTACCCAAATGATTATGATCAATATGAATTCCAACAACTTCATGAAGAAAATCATGAAGAAAATGTGCCCAATTAACCAACCAGCCAAACTACTTCTTACAAATAAGATCTTCTTTTCGTTGTCGTTGTTATAGCGAGAGAGACAAAAGTTGACTAATCCGGGGATCATTGAATCAGGTTTAAGGTACGGGTTGTATAATTGCACAAAGAAATTCATCATAAATTCCAATTGAAGGAAGAAGAGGCGCTTTACCACACGCCTTCGTTTACTTACCACGGGCTTTCTTTTATCGTTAAGATCCAAAAGCGGCCAGTTGCGCAAAGTTGTTAGACTGGTCCATAAGAGCTGAACCAAGAAAAATGCCAGAAAGAACAAGAACATTTTTATGCGATGAGGTTGAACCAATCCTTCATAGAGCGGCCTATTATAGACCGATGTGAACATCACGAACTGTCCCGTAACAAAACCAGCCATTGCTGCTACCCGTCTCCGGTTGTCTTTTATCAAGAAGCTGGGTACAACCAAAAAATAGCAGTTCATACCTACGGCGCGTGTGGTCATAAATCCACAAAAGAGTCCGGCTCCAATCACTGAATTGAGTATTTTGTTCACTAGGAACAGTAAAAATGCTTTCATTTGCATATGGAATCTCCTTAATATTGGAGGTTCGTGCAGATAGATGCCTTTATCTATCTGACGCAGTGGAATTAATACCCACTGTATATTTTTCCTCCTTTCTTATAAGTGGAATAGTTTTTTCTATTTCTATACGATATATATTAACTCGATTATCTCAGTCATTTTTTTGACGCCTTTTTTTGTTCGATTCCATGAACGGATTCATTTCATTATGGATGAATAAGTCTTGATGCTTTATTCCATTG